CTCATTCTTCATCGAATCTTATGTATGGATCGATCTAGTAATGATGGAATTAATATTCTTTGTATTTTTACTGAATCGCATGAAATTTTAACCAACTCTTACAATAAAAGAGTGTTTCTGTTCCAGAATTTCGAACAGATACAAATGAAAAAGAGTGATAAATGCTACTGAAACTTCTCTAGTTTTGTTATAGAATAGCAAATTAAAGTAATTCCATTTTTACCATTATTATGATATTACATATTTCAAACCCCTTAGATAGAAGCAAACGAAAAGGATTTCAGATTTGAGCTATTCGTTGAAATATAGAGTTTCTTTTTTTAGCACTTAACCTCTTTCGTGGATTCGTTTGTTCAAAAAAGGGTTCCCATAGAAGAGAGAGATTTTTTGACCTATTTTTAGCAAAATTCATAGAATATGATTGAAGTGCGAAACAAGGGTTTTTTATTAAACATGGAAAGATATCTATAGATCCGTTTCCTCTTTTATTTCAGTTCTATTCGGCGCAACGTGGGTTTTATCAAAATTTCTACTCTAAAAATTGAAGCAGAACATTTTCCGGATAATTTCTTCTTAAGAATTTTATCAAAAAGATACCCCATTAGAGACCCCCTGTAATACCCCCTGTAATGTTTAAAAAGGTATAAATCCAATCAAAAAAGAAGTTATTTTAGGAAAGGTATTAAGATAAAATGGAAGTCACGAAGGAAGTACAATAAAAAAAGAAGTTTAGTAATCTTCCAGAAGGAAAAAATGTTAGTCTAGTTTATATCATCTTGGCGACATGGCCGAGTGGTAAGGCGGGGGACTGCAAATCCTTTTTCCCCAGTTCAAATCCGGGTGTCGCCTGATCAACACAAGACTCCAAATTCCTTATTATGGTCGGCCGATATATAACTCAATGAATTATTCCCTCACAGACGCAAACGAACTGTTGAGACTTGCTTGATTCTAAGCATCTGTCGCTTCTCAAAACTCAAAAGGATTTAAATCCTTGCGTCTACGATTCAAGATTCTAGTGGAAGAGAATTTGGGGGTCCTTCCACTACAATGTAGTGGCTACTGACTGGATCTTCTCGATCTTAGCTTAGCTTAAATTGAACTAAAAATAGACTATTCCCCGATTGGTTCAAGAGTAACAATCGGGAGCATAGTAAAAATTAAATCAAATTAGGAAAGAGAGGGATGAATGATTGATCTTCATTCCACATTGTTTATGTCTTTTACTTATGACGGTCAACAAAAGAAACAATAGATTTTCTTATCTATGTGTTCAATTAATAACATTCCCTTACTACTTCCAAGAATGGCAAGGCCTATTTTGTATAGGCTTAATGGTTCCCATTTCTACTAGAAAAATCATATAACAACTTGTTTGAAGTGTATTTAGTGTATTGATTTATCAAGAGTCCTGGGTCAGAATCCTTTTTGACTGTTCACTATTGATCCACTATTATTAGTGAACAATAATGGACTAATTCCTTCATATTTATCGAGATAGGGGACATCATTCACATGGATATAGTAAGTCTTGCTTGGGCTGCTTTAATGGTAGTCTTTACATTTTCCCTTTCACTCGTAGTGTGGGGACGAAGTGGACTCTAAGTACTACTAATTAATAAATTGATGAATCAAACTTTATCAATTGTTTTCTAGATAGTTCTGTAAAGCGCTGTCAATTTTTACATTTTTTATTTAATTCAAAGTTCCGTTGTATTCTGGTCTGGTATAGTAATGTACTATATGACTAATATCCTTTTTTCAATCAAACAGATATTTCAACGATTTTCTATTTTTGATTGATCTATATTAATTTATAGATTTATAGAATCCGACTTTCTATACTTCACTAAGACTAAAAAAGTAAATAGTATGGTAGAAAGATGAATATATTTCTTTCTACCATACTATCAGAACTAGCAGATTTCATAGAATACTGCTGATTGTCGTTCAATCATTTCATTAAGAATCAAAAGGTGAAGCTTTTATTTATTCATTTTGTATTTATTCAATCATTAATAAGAACTAAGAAGCCAAGTTTCATTCAAATTAATTATTTTGACTTATGGTTTTTACATATATGATAAGTAAAAAGGCAGTAGGAACTAGAATGAACAGTGCAGTAGCAATAAATGCAAGAATATTTACTTCCATAATATCATTATTTCGTTTTTTTTTTTACTTCGCAATAACTCGGGATTTAATCCCATAGAGATGAGGAATCACTCTTTCGCCGGTAAATTCAATTCAATGAGATGAATTACATCGCGATGATATTGAATCAGCAATATCATGAATTAAGAATATCTGAGCTATCACATGCATTAATCGTCAAGAATTGATATAGTATAACATAGAAGGGTCCTTTATCCATACTGAATAAAAATTGGATTAATGATCCAATCAAAAATTTTTTATTTCTTATCCGTTTTTCTCTTCTTGACTTTATATACCATAATATACCATAAATCTATCATATCCATTTTGCCACTTTTTTTGGTTACCGACCCATCGACGTGAAATGAAAAAAGTACGGCGTTAAGCTCTAAATTCCTTTTTGAATGGTAATAATCTAGTTTTCTCGGCAACCAAAGAAGTGTGATAAAGATGAATCTCTTGGTATAAAAGATCTAATATTCCATAAAATTCACTATTTTTTGGTTATTTCTTTGGACCCGAAGGAAAAAAAGATTCATTTCCTTGCTCGTTGGGAAGAGATTCTTTTTAGTAATTAAGATTCCACCCAATTGGAACCAAAAAATAAATCGGGTTAACCTGAATGGGCTCTATCAGGGTAACTATGTTCTGAATATGCTGCCCCCAATAATTGTACTAATTCACATATGGCTCTCTCCCACCAATTGTTACTATTTGAAATAGAACGGGTTTTTTTGATAATAAATGTTAAAAAATAACTCAAGATCACTTTTTGGAGGGAATGAAATTCTGTTCCCTGTACCCTTTTCTCCGAAAAAGAAGGGATGGATTGAGTATATATTGGATACGGTCGGGACTGACGGGGCTCGAACCCGCAGCTTCCGCCTTGACAGGGCGGTGCTCTTACCAATTGAACTACAATCCCCCTAAAAAGTATATCCATATTATTTTTATTTCATTCAAAGCCGATCTATTTTGAATTACTGCGTTGTAACAGAGATCCGCGGATATATTGATAGTTCCGTGAATGCTTAGTGAAAGCAACATGGATTACTGGTAATCAAGCAACATGGATTACTGGTAATCCATGTTGTTATTCTCAAATCGATTGAGAATCCATTTTTTCAAGGAAAAAAAGAGAAAATAAAAAAAAAAATGGAAGTAGGGGCAGAAAGTTTTCTTTTTTTCCTGTGCATTCGTTCTTTCTGGAAAACAAATGGGTTCTATCCATTCATGATGGATCAGCGCATTTTTGGGCCGAGCTGGATTTGAACCAGCGTAGACATATTGCCAACGAATTTACAGTCCGTCCCCATTAACCGCTCGGGCATCGACCCAGGAACAATCACTTCTAAGGTTATTTAGAATCCCTGATCAACCCCCTTTCATAGTACCCTACCCCCAGGGGAAGTCGAATCCCCGCTGCCTCCTTGAAAGAGAGATGTCCTGGGCCACTAGACGATGGGGGCATGTTTTCCTGACCGACCCATACTATGTTCATAATATGACTAGTTTGTCGAAATTGTCAATAGACATAGAATAATCGGATGGGGGAAATTAAAAAGAAAAGTCATTAGGGCCATTGTGAAATTGAAACAATTTAGTGCATTGATATCAATAAACCTTTTCCTTTTAACTATATTAGGTAAAAGTCATTAGGGCCTGAAATTGAAACAATTTAGTGCATTGATATCAATAAACCTTTTCCTTTTAACTATATTAGGTAAAGAAAAACCGAATATTCCACAACCCACTATGGCATATACTTATGTATAGAATATATGTACATATATCTAGTTTATCCGTATAGTAACTCAGTCAAGAATTTAATAAAAGGGCCCTTTTAACTCAGTGGTAGAGTAACGCCATGGTAAGGCGTAAGTCATCGGTTCAAATCCGATAAGGGGCTTTCGTGTTTTTCATAACCATCCTGTCTTAGTATTAATATTTATTAATATTTGGAGAATACAGATATTCCTTCTATTTCCTTCTATATAATATTTAGAAATACTAATAAAAAAAACAACCATATAATTTGATCCTAATTAAGTTATTATTCTTATGAGTTCGACTAATTCGAGTTAGAAATTTGGAACGTTTGTTTATTCGATTTTTTATTATAATATATTTTTTATAATGAATATAATGAATAATAATAAGTTGTCTCTTGAATTATCATATATTCCTATTTTACATTATTCTAATCAAATCTAATTCTAAATCAACAAAAGAAAAAGTAAGTGGACCTGACCCATTGAATCGGGGCCATATCCACTATTCTGATATTAAAACTAGATAGAGCTAAAAGTTGAATAGTGGGTCTTTTTTTTTACTCCGCAAGAATTTGTCGATATTTCCGATTCAATCTTCTTGTTCCTAGATGTTCCATAGGAATCAATTGCTATTCCGGTCTTCTACAGATAAAACTAGTCATAATATAAGAACCATACCAAGATTTATTTCTATTTACATTAGAAAAGATTTTTATCTTCGAAACCCGTTAGGTAGAAGGGCAATAGGCGAGAAATCAAATAAGATCGAATCCTCGAATGCCCTGAAAATGCTATGAGGTGTTCGAAAATGGTTGAAGTAGTTGAATAGGAGGATCGTTATGACTATAGCCCTTGGTAAATTTACCAAAGACGAACCCGATTTATTTGATATTATGGATGACTGGTTACGGAGGGACCGTTTCGTTTTTGTAGGTTGGTCCGGTCTATTGCTCTTTCCTTGCGCCTATTTTGCTGTCGGGGGTTGGTTCACAGGTACAACTTTTGTAACTTCATGGTATACACATGGATTAGCTAGCTCCTATTTGGAAGGCTGCAATTTTTTAACTGCCG